AAATTTTTGATACGGATTAGTTGTGTATCAATTGCATTTTGTTATGCCATTAAGGAAACACAATTTGAGATCCAAGAACTTTTCATGAATTAACAGTCAATAGTTAAAGTTAATGGGTCCAATTGAATTTGCATGGAATTTTTGCTTGTGTGACTCAAAATGAAAAAATGGTCTTTAATTTTAATATAAAAAAGGAGGGAATTTTTGATTTTTAGGCGTTGCGTGTTTTGATATTTGAGATACTATACAATACAATTAATAACAATTAATAGAAAGGATTCGTCTCCAATCAAAATCAAAAAGGAAGGAAGGATTTTTTTTTGTTTAGGTTTATTGGTAAAGGAATAAGAAAAACGGAATTCAAGATGCAAATCCAATCAAAAAACGGGGGGGATATTTCATCTATTTTTCTCATTTTGGCGGCATGGCCGAGTGGTAAGGCGGGGGACTGCAAATCCTTTTTCCCCAGTTCAAATCCGGGTGCCGCCTGATCAATAAAAAATTATAAATCCCTTTGCTTGCTGATAGAATAGAATTCGCCGATCCTTGCCTAGCATAAGCAGAGGAAAAAGACTCGAACTTCAGATACTTGCTTGATTTTTAAAAGCTGGAGGTTAAAAGAATGTCAATCCTTGCGCCTGGAGTTCCGGGGAGTATTTTAGTATAGGAAGGAAGGGCTAGGCTATCAAGACTTCCAGTACTAATGTACTGTCTAATGACCTAATGATGGATTCTTGAATTATATAGTTGAGTGGGAAATTGGTAGTTGTGGAAGATTCCTTGTATACAGACTCGCGAGAATTTATGAGTGCTCAGACATTCAATCAATATTGGATTGTATGAGTAATTGGCTTTTTTTGTTGAAAAAGAAAAACTTCGTTATTTTCGGTAACACCCGGGCAAGAATGTAATAGAAGGTCCCCCGAGTGTTTTTGTGAAATACTCGGGAAGACGCAAGGATTAGATCAAACAGTAGGTAGAGGTATGTGATAGATAGTGATCTATCTTGATTGTATATTGTTATGCTTTTTTATTATGAAGGGTAACAAAAGAAACGATAGGTCTTACTATTCCTACAAGTTCCATTAATAGAATTTTCTTGATAATTACAAGAAAGTAGCTGTGTATCTTGCTTGTACTTAATGTTTCTAAATAATCATATATGAACTTGGTATGGGCGGGGTTACTGGATTGGTTTATCATCAGCCTTCGTTCAGAATTCCCTTTTGACTCTGTGCCATTGATTGCATTATTATTAGTAATCAATAATGGAAGAGTTTCTTCATATTCATAGAGATAGGGGACATAATTCACATGGATATAGTAAGTCTTGCTTGGGCTGCTTTAATGGTAGTCTTTACATTTTCCCTTTCACTCGTAGTATGGGGAAGAAGTGGACTCTAGGGTCATTACTAATTTAATTGAGTTGAATAATCAAACTGTATTGTATCAATAGTTTCATAGATCGTTCTGCAAAGCGTTTTTAAAGAAAAATATCTTCATTTCAAAATTATACTGGAATCCTAATCCAGTAATGTAATAGATGAAGAATAACCTTTCAATCAAACAAATATTTCAATGATTCCCATGCTCATATTTTGAAAGTAAAAGGAATACACATGATATGAAATTGTTGACCAAATAAAATATTTTGATAAACTCGCTTTTAACAGAATTATATATGGATATTACAATGAGGAGCAACCAACCCCCCTTTTTTATTTGTTTCTCGCCTTACTGTTCAAAGAGAAAGTCTATCTGTTATTATGTAGATACGTACTTTATACCATACAGAGAGAAACGTTGGGTGATTCACATATTCTATTGTGCATTTACCTTGGATTTAGACTCCTAGAAATATTATTTCTTATAGACTAGACTCACACTCACTTAATATCATTATCACGGTTTACGCGTTAAAAATAGGCGGTATCGACTACTTACAAATATGAAGAATTCCTTGAATCATCTGTCAACGGCTAAATCAATTACTCCTTGTCGGAATACTAAAAAAATGATGACTAGGGTTCTTTTATATAATCTATTCTATGCCCATACCATATATTCTTACATTGATTTGATTGTTTCGACGGATCCCAGAGGATCCATATTGGATATAAATTAACTAATAAAATAATAAAACTAGTAATTAGAACCGTAAGACATAAGAGTCAAAGTGGGCATTCGGTTATATTATATTGATCAAAATTGGTACAAATCAAATGGATTAGCAAAGAACTCGAATTGGGATATTTATATGTATATACATACATATTTATATCAATTTCATATATAATATATATTTATATCAATAAATTACGGGGTGATTAAGCCTATAATATTATATAATAATAAACTCCCAGATAAATATATCTTTATAATATACAGCCCGACTTTCGAATTTTATATTTATATAATAATCGATAGTGTGGTAGAAAGAAATATAGGAACCTTTCTACCACACTATCAGATCTCATATACTGCTGATTTTAATCCGCTCATTTCATTTAAGACGCCGAATTTGAATCCCTTTCATTTCTTCCATTATTGAATTGATAAGAACTAAGAAATCAAGTTTGATTCAAATTAATCATTTTGACTGACCGTTTTTACGTAAATAATAAGTAAAAAAGCAGTAGGAACTAGAATGAACAGCGCAGTAGCAATAAATGCGAGAATATTTACTTCCATAATTTCATCGTTTTTTACTTCATAATAACTCGGGATCTAATCCCATAAAACATAGAGATTCTAAATCTTTCTCCTGTAAATTCAATGGGGGGAATACATCTCGATGATATTGAATCGGATCAATATCATGAATAACAATATATGAGCTATCAAATCTATTCGTCGTTGAGAATGGAATAGTATAACATAGGAAGATCTTTTATCCATACGGAATAAAAAAAGAATCATAATCAAAAATGGAATTCCTGATCAAATCAAGAATCCCGTTGAATTTATCATTATTCATTCTTTCTATAACCTACCGTCTTCTTTATATAATCCTATAATATAAATAAATAATATAAAATAATGAGGTATTATCTGACCCATCTTCCACTTCCATTGGTCACAAACCCCATCAATAGTAGAAGTTCAATGGAAAAAAGAAGAAGAAATAATATTTCGAAAACTCAAATTCACTTTTTTGAGTTGGTTCTTTCTTCGATAAAGACCTTCCCCCTCAATTCAATGGGAATAAAAAAAGATTATGCATTCCCTCACTAAGAAAAGAAACGGGGGTGGATCCTTTCTTTGTTTGATCTTTCTTTTCTTATTATTAATAGAAAATTGGATTGGTAATGGGACACATATATAAATAGAAAAAGTAAAGCGTGCAGTTTGAATGATATAAATTGATTGTTCAGGTTATAGAAAATCGGAGTTAGAAGAGGGGGGTAGCTTTAATTTGAAAAGTATTTTATCGAGGTAACTATGTTAAAGTGAAAATTCACTTCATTTTGCAATAAACGAATGAAAATTTGTGTATGTGCTCTGGTGAAAACATATGGGTATTCAACCCCCGTCCGCGGATCGGGAGCAATCAAAAAATTAGACAAGTACGGGATCCGTTGGAATCGTGCTACCAACAATTGTAACAATCCACATATGTCTATCCCCCACCAATCGGTCGGTATTAATTGAAATAATTGAAATTGCCGTATTTTCTCAATTCAATAAAATAAGAAATTCGAAACGAAAAAAAAAAGAAGAAATAAGGACCCCCTCTGGGAATTAGATCCCCCCTTCGTCCCGCCACATAACAAAAAAGCAAGAGATGAGTTGATGGAATCAAGAGATTAATTGAGGGAATCATCGGATACTAGGTCGGGACTGACGGGGCTCGAACCCGCAGCTTCCGCCTTGACAGGGCGGTGCTCTGACCAATTGAACTACAATCCCAGAGAAATAAGGTATACAGCATACAATACATATTCTTAATGATTTGATTAAAACGATTTCGTATTGTAACAGAGAAAAAACGGAGAAAGGGGTGTAATATCCGCATGGATATGGACTTTATTTAGTGAGAACGATACGGATTACTAGTAATCTTATTGTCAAATCGTGTTAAATTAAATCGATTGAATTGATAAGAAATCTTTTAATGATAATGAAAAATAAAAATATATATTTTTATTCTTTTCTTTAACCCTTTCCCTATATTATATTTAGGGATCATGATATGAATCTAGATCATTAAAAAATGAAGAATATACGGGAACAAAAAGGATATAACAATGTATGTATTCTTTTCTTTATCCCCCAGGCGTTTCCGGAGGAAAAATTTCTTATCTCATGATGGATCGGCGAATTCTTGGGCCGAGCTGGATTTGAACCAGCGTAGACATATTGCCAACGAATTTACAGTCCGTCCCCATTAACCACTCGGGCATCGACCCAGGAAGAATCAATTCTAGACTTATTGATAATACATGATCAATCTCCTTTCGTAGTACCCTACCCCCAGGGGAAGTCGAATCCCCGCTGCCTCCTTGAAAGAGAGATGTCCTAAACCACTAGACGATGGGGGCATATCCGCCCAATCGACATCATACTATACTCATAGTATGAATAGTTTTTTGTAATTGTCAATATAATGGATGGAATGGTGTGACTAAATCCGAATAAGTTTTCCACCTTTCATGAACCGTTCAAAATTTTGATATTTATAATATCTTCATTAGAATATGATATATCCATATCATTTCCATATTTATTTATTCATTATATAATATATGAATTTCTATATATATAGAAAATAAACATTACTTCTCTATATGAAATGAATTAATGTTCTAATGTGTTATAATATAATGAAGTATAGGATCCCCAACGATTTGTCCGAAAGAAAAAGGTGAAACTACATTCTTCAACTTTCACCCATCAATTTGCGTATTGTTAAGATGAGATATGCCTATATCACAGCTAGGAAATTACGAAATGATAGAAAGTTTTTTTATAAGAGCTCGATTCCAGGTACGAGTTGAATC